CTCCGGATACTCTAATGAATATCCGACGAAGTAAAACCATCTTGATAAAGATGACAGATCCCATTCTCTGTACTATCCATAGGGTCCATTCTAACAAGTCACACACTCATATTCCGGAAATATACAATGCAGAAAAAAATTTCGCGGTCGAACTACCAAAGGAGAATAGGCTAAAATTTTTAGACCTACATACTTTACTTTTTTGTATCGAGCTAAAAGCTGGGACTTCAAGATTTTTCTCAGTCTAATTCACTGAAATTCCATCCAGTAGAACAGAAGAATTATAAATCTCCAAAATAATAGATAAGAATACCGCAAATAGAGCCATTGCAATACCCATCAAAGGGGTCGTTCCCCATCCAGGAGCTACTTTACCATATTCGGAATTCAATGGTTTCAATAACTTCCCTACAGTAGTGCTTCTTGGACCAGATCTAGAACTATCCTCAACAGTTTGTGTAGCCATAAATCTTATTTTGTATTCATTACGATCTGTTGACTTTGTATACCATTCCGTTGTAAATAAACGATCTTAGCATAGATCCATTGTGGTCTTTCAATTCTATAATAATGGAAACAGCAACCCTAGTCGCCATCTTTATATCTGGGTTACTTGTAAGTTTTACTGGGTATGCTCTATATACTGCCTTTGGGCAACCCTCTCAACAACTAAGAGATCCATTCGAGGAACACGGGGACTAGTTGACGTAATCAGCCTCCAAATATTTGGAGGCTGATTACGTCAATGAAGATAATGAAAAATTATTTCATTTTTTAGTTGAAATTCTAGGTGGTTCCCGAAAAAAAATAGCGAAAAAAATTATCCCTAAAGTGGATACTAAGAGAAATGTATAAACCAATGCTTCCATAAATTTGATCGTGGTTTACAATTATAGCTTTCATACCTGTTTTGTTTACTTGGGAGTATCCCTCCGGATAAAGAAAGAAAAAGAGTCAAAGAAACGGCAGCGGTTTAAATCAAGATTCCTGCAGTACCCTACCTATTAAATAAAATCGCAAACAGAAACTAGAAGAAAAAAAGCAATGTTGCATCAGACTGCTTGTCTTGTTGCATCAGACTGCTTGTCTTTTTGTAGTTGGATCTCCAAGTTTTTGGAATGCCCCAAATTCCACTTGAGCATCCAAATCTGGATCAATACCAGCAAAAACATCTCTGAAGAGGGTTCTAGCACCATGCCAAATGTGTCCAAATAAGAAAAGTAGAGCAAACGAAGCATGTCCAAAAGTAAACCAACCTCTTGGACTGCTACGAAAAACACCATCGGATTTCAAAGTAGCACGATCTAATTCAAAAATCTCACCCAATTGAGCCCGTCTAGCATATTTTTTCACAGTTGCGGGATCACTATAACTCACTCCATTGAGTTCACCACCATAAAACTCAACAGTTACACCTACTTGTTCGACACTATATTTTGATTCTGCCCTTCTAAATGGGACGTCGGCTCTAACAATTCCGTCTCCGTCTACCAAAACAACCGGAAATGTTTCAAAAAAAGTAGGCATACGACGTACAAAAAGTTCACGCCCTTCTTTATTTCTAAAGACGGGGTGTCCTAACCATCCAACAGCTATTCCATCTCCATTGTCCATTGAACCCGCTCGGAATAACCCCCCTTTTGCTGGATTATTACCAATATAATCATAAAAAGCTAATTTTTCAGGAATTTTAGACCAAGCTTCTGATAAACTTTGATTTTCAACCAGTCCAGCACTAACTCTTCGATATATTTCTTGTTGAAAGTATCCCTGATCCCATTGATAACGAGTAGGACCAAATAATTCGATGGGAGTAGTTGCAGAACCATACCACATAGTTCCAGCAACAACAAAAGCTGCAAAAAAGACAGCAGCAATACTACTGGAAAGGACGGTTTCAATATTGCCCATACGTAATCCTTTGTATAGACGTTGAGGCGGACGAACACTAAGATGGAATAGGCCCGCTAATATACCCAAGGTCCCTGCTGCAATATGATGAGAGGCTATTCCTCCCGGAACAAAAGGGTCAAAACCCTCTACGCCCCACGCCGGGTTTACGGGTTGGACCTTTCCGGTTAGTCCATAAGGGTCGGAGACCCATATTCCAGGACCATATAATCCTGTTACATGAAATGCGCCAAAACCAAAGCAAGCCACCCCCGAAAGAAATAAATGAATTCCAAAAATCTTGGGCAAATCCAAAGAAGGTTTTCCTGTACGTTCATCACAAAAAATTTCTAGATCCCAATATACCCAATGCCAAATAGCTGCCAAGAAGCACAAGCCAGAAAACACGATATGTGCTCCGGCTACCCCTTCGTAACTCCAAAGACCCGGATTCGTTATAGTCCCTCCTGTAATATTCCAACCGCCCCACGAATTGGTTATTCCTAAACGAGTCATGAAAGGTATAACGAACATACCTTGTCTCCACATTGGATCAAGAACAGGGTCGGAGGGATCAAAAACAGCTAATTCATATAGAGCCATCGAACCGGCCCAACCAGCAACCAGAGCAGTATGCATTATATGAACAGAAAGCAAACGACCGGGATCATTCAATACAACAGTATGAACACGATACCAAGGCAAACCCATGGAAATACCCCTTTATCAACGAAAAATAGATACTATGTAACTTTATTGCATTGGAAAAAACTATGCTACGGACCCCCCCTTTTTTAGGTAATTATTTCGGAGAAAGGATTAATATTTGTTCTATTCTGTTAGTAATAATGGAACAATTCGATTCATAAGAAAAAAGGGAAGCGGATCTATTCTATATCCGATAAGTACCAATACGCAATGGGGGTGAATCCTATTTTATATTAACCAAGATAGCTATTGTTGTTCATCATTCAGAAGCCCGTTCGTAAAAAATTTCCTTTATTTTGATTCATTCTCTCTTACTTTACTTTTATTTTATATTTTATTTTAGCTTATTCAACTTATGTATTAAATATGATTAATTTAAATATGATTAATAAAGTAGGAAAAAAGGATAATAGTATTAAAAAACGAAACCCCAGTCTTACGTTTCCACATCAAAGTGAAATAGAGAACTTCATTCTCTTTTTTTTTTTTCATTTCATGCCTATTGGCGTTCCAAAAGTACCTTTTCGAAGTCCTGGAGAAGGAGATACATCTTGGGTTGACATATAGTGCGACTTGTCAGATATATTGGGCTATATGGGATTTCCCCATTTTCTCCCTCGATCGAGATATCCTCTGTTTCGCCCAAAAAGATTGATTGAATTATCAAAAATTTGTAATGCGAAGCGCAAAAAATAAAGTGGAATTAAATGCAGGGAGTATTTAGATTGATATTAGATTATCAAAATTTTTTTATGGTTTACGTGATCGGACTAATCAAATGAAGTATCCAGGCTCCGTTTAGCAAAAATCCAATTGATAATTAATATATAATATTTTTATAATTACTACTTATATGATATGCAAAATTATGATAAAAAATTCGATTCAAAAATAAAAAAAATTGAAACAGGGTGATCTAAAACAGACTGTTGCTCAAATCAAATAATATAATTAAAAATTTGTTGACTAGTTGACAGAAGACATGTGAAAGAAATGAATTGAAAAAAAAAAGAAGGAGTAGTAAAAAAAGACGCGGTATTTGGTTCATTTGTCCTATATGTGCAAATAAAAATCGGGCAAATTTTTCCTTTTACTCGGGGTAGAGCATAAACCTAAAAAATGGAATAAAAAAAGGAAGAAGCCCGTTCAGGAACAAGAAAAAACCATCGCCATTTCAACTGAATCTCGATGAAAAAAAATATCAATGAATCAAGTTAGTCTGACAGGCTTAATCAATCGTTTTATTATAGGATTATAATATCTAATAAAAGGGGCCAAAACGGATTTTTTCTTTGACTTTTGGGAGCAAGTCCTTACGTTATAAGTTAGAAAGAAAAACCTTCTATGAAAAAAAGGGGGGTTGGAATCGACACATTGATTTTTTCACAATTTTTGTTGAACCGTATGCATCAAAAGGTGCCTGTACGGCTCCTAAGGAATAAAATTTTATCCTAATCAACCGACTTTATCGAGAAAGATTATTTTTTTTAGGCCAAGAGGTTGATACCGAAATCTCGAATCAACTTATTAGTCTTATGATATATCTCAGTATAGAAAAGGATACCAAAGATCTTTATTTGTTTATAAACTCTCCTGGTGGATGGGTAATATCGGGAATGGCTATTTATGATACTATGCAATTTGTGCGACCCGATGTACAGACAATATGCATGGGATTGGCCGCTTCAATAGCATCCTTTATCCTAGTCGGAGGAGCAATTACCAAACGTATAGCATTCCCTCACGCTTGGCGCCAATGAGTTTTTTTATTTTCGAGAAAAAAATACTATGCCTTCGCCATCGAAAATATGAATTAGTTAAGTAATAATAGCATGGCACTTCGAATTCGATATGAAATTTTTTAGATTAAAAAAAAATTAGATTATATATTGAAAGAGTAGTATGAGATAAGGAAGGGGTATTTCAAATGATATCTTACCTATTCGGGCACATCTCAGCGTCACAAACTTTGTTTTCACACCGGAAGCTTATTTACAAAATTGATATTAAAAAAAAAAAAAAGACACTTTGGGATTGCTGAATCATAGACGAATCAAAAAAATGATATATAAAGCAACGGAACCATCATAGTATTTTTTAACTCCTACAAAAAAGAAGGATGGTAATTGGATGATTTCTGGATCTGCGTATAATACAACCTATATTTTGTTTTCTTTCGTCAAAAGGAAAGGTCAAAAAAGTAAATTCCATTGTGGAGCCGTATGCAATGCACAAAAAAAGCCTGTACGGTTATTCAATTTTCTCCGTTTTTTTGGTTATCTCGCCTCATTCTGCGAAATAGAGGAACATTTTCTATTATATCATCAGGGTAATGATCCATCAACCCGCTAGTTCGTTTTATGAGGCACAAACGGGAGAATTTATCTTGGAAGCGGAAGAACTACTAAAACTTCGCGAAACCGTCACAAGGGTTTATGTACAAAGAACGGGCAAACCTATATGGGTTGTATCCGAAGACATGGAAAGGGATGTTTTTATGTCAGCAACAGAAGCCCAAGCTCATGGAATTGTTGATCTTGTAGCGGTTCAATAAAAAATAGGAGTGATTTCATGCAAATCTACAATTTCTAATTTTATATCTTTTTAGATTAAAGGTTTAGTTTCATATTCTCTTCAATATAAAAAAAAATATATTGAAGAGAATCTTGAAGAGAAGTAATTCAGAATTAGCCGGTTATAACTAATCTAAACCAGCCCATTATTTATATGATTCCGTATGCCAACCATTAAACAACTTATTAGAAATACAAGACAGCCAATCCGAAATGTCACGAAATCCCCAGCGCTTCGGGGATGCCCTCAGCGACGAGGAACATGTACTCGGGTGTATGTGCGACTCGTTTAGATCATAGACTGAGACACAAAAAGGAAATTCTTTTTGAAATATCAAGGATCAGTACCTGTGAATAAAATAGAATGGAGGAACTCGATTCATTATTTAAAAAAGATAGATTGTTCATATCTTCTATTGTGTCTGAAACTTATGGTTTACATTGGTGCAAATCCAATCAACTCCATTTTTTAGAAAACCCCCAATGATAACAAATGGTTATCCATTAAGCGGGGGAAATTCCATTTTTTATTAAAAAAAAGATTCCACTCTTGAAAGAAAAGAACGGACTAACAGGGTAAACGACCAAATCTATTTTACAAATGAAATACCGTTACTGTATAAAGTGGATCTTATTGTGAAAGACCTAATTACTGGAATATTGATGGGGTAGAGCCAAAGAATGTGAATTGTACAAGTTACCAATAGTATTGATTAATTAAAAGAAGGAGCTCCGGTGTATAGAGAGGACCTCACCGTTTTAGAAGTAACCATAGAAACGATGGAACCCACTATTTATCCATTTCTATTTACTACTTTTTGTAGTTATTCTCTTTTTTTTTATCAAGTATCAAGGCAATTTATCCTTTCAAAGCAAAGCAAAGGAAAATACCTAGCAAAAAATAGTGGTGGGGAAGGTTAGAGTAGCAAAAGCCATTGGAATTTTTTTTTATACATTGGAATAATTCGTTTGGTTATTAATAGACTAGTAAAGGGGAAAAGAATAACTAAAAAAAGAATTAGTTATTCATCAAAGTTTGATTTATTCAATGACTAGAATTAAACGCGGATATATAGCTCGGAGGCGTAGAACAAAACTTCGTTTATTTGCATCAAGCTTTCGAGGGGCTCATTCACGACTTACACGAACTATGACTCAACAGAGAATAAGAGCTTTAGTTTCGGCTCATCGGGATAGGGGTAAAAGAAAAAGAGATTTTCGCCGTTTATGGATCACTCGAATAAATGCCGTAATTCACGAAATGGGGGTATTCTATAGTTATAACCGATTCATACACAATCTGTACAAAAAGCAATTACTTCTTAATCGGAAAATACTTGCACAAATAGCTCTATTAAATAGGAGTTGTCTTTATACGATTTCGAATCAGATAAAAGAATAAGGGGATTGGAAAAAATCCACTCAAATATTTAAAATAGAGTTCTAAGGAGAATGAGCTCGGGGAAGGTAGAGTAGAAATTAGTATTATAAAAAAGTCGTCAAAATAAAACGAGAGTATATAGTCGCTAAACAAAGAGTTATTCTTTTTCTTTTCGACGATTCTTTTCTTTTTTTTTTTATGACAGACACAGACATAACAATCAAATTTTGATTCTTGATTGGATTTTTCGAACAAAATGTTAATCTCTTTTTTAATTCCTTCAGATTGGAATTGTTATTCAATTGAAGAATAAGTCTATTTTTTTCTGGTTCTAAGGCTAGTAGTTCTAGGGGTCGACTCACTTCTTTCAAATTGTTTCTGATTATTAAGAAAAGGTAACAAAGATAAAATACGAGCTTGTTTTATAGCAATAGTTATTAATCGTTGTTGTTTTAAAGTCACTCTATTCACCCGTCTAGATAATATTTTTCCTTGTTCACTAATAAATCGACTAATTAAACTCATGTTTCTATAATCAATTCGATCCCCCGATTGGATCGGGGGCAAACGCCTACGAAAAGATCGCTTGGATTTAGTAAAAAGTCGCTTAGATTTATTCATAATTTTTTTATTCCTTATCTCTAAAATCCTAATCTCTAAAATCCTATTTTGATCGGATCAAAATAAAAACGATTTCTATTTCTATATAGGATAGAGTTTCTATATAGAATTAAGAATATAGGATTAGATTTCTTTCTATTGATTTATTTGTTTATATTTATATATATGTAATAATATATAGATACTAACATTATTCCTGTTCTTAAAATAAAAGTTGACATACAAGCACTCAATTTGATCTATTTCTTGATTTCCCCGTGAATTGTATGTTTATAACAATAGGGACAGAATTTTCTCAATTCCAGTCGACTAGGGGTGTTATGCCGATTCTTTTGAGTAATATATCTGGAAATTCCCGCGGATTCTTTCTTAATATCATTTCGAACACAACTGGTACATTCCAAAATAATTGTTACTCGAACATCTTTACCCTTGGCCATGAAACCTCCTTTGGATTTATGATTCACCCCAATCTTCTATTTTATTTTGAGGATCCAGAAAGAACAAGAACCAAAAAATAGAAGCTGTTAACTAAAAAAAATTCTGAAATATTTCGTTGCAATGAATATTAATTAGTAATTAAATAAAAATAAAATAATAAGCAATACAATGATTTTGTGAAAACTCTATTTAAAATCTTTGTACAGTATTTTTTTTAAGTATCTCATCGGATACTCTTTCCCTAGCAACACTTTTTTTTTTCGTTCTATTACTAATTTAATTGGATCCTGAACCCTCGTTTTTATGACCTTTCGCCCCCCCTACCTTTTTCTAATTATTTTTTTAGAATGAATTAGAAAAAAAAAGGGGGGGATTAGTCCCCGATCGTTGATTGTATCTCTAAAATTTTTCACCCCTTTCTGATGTTAATAACTAGAATGAAAAAAAGGGAAATGTTAATGCATCTGGAAATAAACGATTAATCTCTATTAATAAACCTGCTAACGAACCGAACCATAGAGTACTTAGTACTGGTGCTACGGAAAGATATGTTTTTAGATCTCGCATTTGAAATCCTCCTTCTTTCTTCTTTATTTATTGTATTACATTATATATAGTAATATATATAACTACAGATGTACATGTAGTTAAGAAGTTCTTGTATTTGTATACGTAACTTCCGCCCCCCCCCACTTTGAAAATTAGAATTGAAATATTGTCTACTAGAACGATCTTATAGATTCCATTTTAAAATGGAAACGCCTATTTATGTAAGTAAAATTGAAATTGAGACAATTTTCGTAAAAAAAAAAGTAATTTTTTTATTATATGTTTGTTATCTGATATGAGAAAAAAAAGAAGAAATGAATTTGATATATCAATAAAAAAGAAGAAGGATGTGGAAAAAAAGACAGGAATTCTCTACAATGACACTGTAAACCAATTGAAAGGGATGTAGCGCAGCTTGGTAGCGCGTTTGTTTTGGGTACAAAATGTCACGGGTTCAAATCCTGTCATCCCTACCTATTACTGCTCTTCTGAGCAGTAACGAGGGATCTTTTTTAGATCTATCTTTTTTTAATAAAATTGGACATACATATAATTCTGAAATTTATGATATACTATGATATAGTATATACGTACAAAATCGATTCGGGTTAAAAAATGTCCTCTTTCTAGCCTTTTCGTTTTTTATAAAAAACAAGAAAAACGCTCTTAGTTCAGTTCGGTAGAACGTGGGTCTCCAAAACCCAATGTCGTAGGTTCAAATCCTACAGAGCGTGATTTCCCTCTTGTTTATTAGATTGTGTCAAAATTCCACTGTTCGCAAATCATTGAGTAGCAATCTGAATTAGACCTCCCGCATATGAAAGCAAGAAGGAGGTCAGTCAAAAAAAAGAGATGTTAATTAATCAAAAGTCCAACTGATCACCACGTCTGTATTGTAAATAAGCAGTTACGAATAATCCAGCCAAAGTAATAGGAATTAGACCTAAGACGATTCCAAATAAAAAAACTTCAATCATTTCAATTTTCTTTTGTTTTCATTTTTTAAAGGGAGAAAAGAGAGGTACTATCTATTCCTAGCTCTTAATCTGTATTGCCGGTGAATCTCAATGACCAAAATTGGGTAATTAACACGGTAAGGAACTATCGAACATATGAAATACCACCGAAATCCTTTTTTATAAAAAAATCTTCATTCAATTAATTTCAAATAAGTCGGATTTTGCTTAGACCAATAAATAGAACTGAGGTTATAGTTAAAGCTGCTAGTAGAAAACCGAAATAACTAGTTATAGTAGGCATGAAGGGACTCAATAAAATATGTTTTTTTATACATATGTTTCTAAAGTACTTCCCTAAGTTTCAATTTTAAAAAATTTTTAAGAAATAGAGAAAGATAACTAGTTCCAAGAATCAAAAAAATTCAATTGAAAATTTGTGAATTATCAATCATTATAGGTGGTATCAACAAAAATAGAGAAAGATAAAAAGAACTCAATTCCTCGTCTTTGGCATCTCAGGATTCAGAATTCACCTAACTGATTAATTTAAAAACTCTTTACGAAATTAATCATAAAAAAAATAATACATAAAAAAAAAAACTATTATCTAACTTAAGTCAAAACATATAACTTTTTTTTAATTAATATGTCAAAATTTTTAAATAAGTTGTTTTATTCTTTTTTTTTTTTTTTTAGCGACCCTAGAACCTAGAATACGCCCCTTTCTACTTTATTAAAATGGAATTTACTTAAATTTGAACTCATTAGGTTAAATAGTAGAGCAGTTTTCCTCATTTAATCTATCGAATGAGACTAAAAAGAGGTATCCTACACGGAGAACGAGATGAGTCAAAAAAATATTTCTTTTTTTTTTTTAA